GTATTTAGTAATAGTATTTAGAATTAAAAATCCAATATTCAAATTTTTTTAGAATGTATAATAATGTAATAATTAGCTTATACTTTAAATTCAAATATGTATAATATATAAATTTATATATTCGAATTATAAGATATTTTTTTATTAGATATTTGATTATTCAAATTGAAGTCAATTTTAGTAAGTAACTAGGAATTCAATATTTCGAAATGAATGTCTAATTCTACATTAAAAGAAAAGAATGGTTTTTTATGGCCATTAAATTCATTTTAGTTCTATTAATTCTATATCTATATGAATAAAAGGATTGTTTATTTAAACAAAAAAATGAAAGATTCCCATGTTTTCATTCGGAAAGATAAAAAACTAAGACGAAAAAAAAAAGAGAATCGACCATTCGAGTATTCCTAATTGCATGAAAAAATACTAGAAGTAGGGGCATATAATATAGATAGATATATGGTATATATCTGTATATATTGAATTGTGAATACAGAGATAATAGAATTATTTCTGATTCAACCAAATAATGGTATCCAACATAGATGAAAGAAAATCAATAAAAGGAGCAAACATTTTTCAATATAAGAATTTGTATTTAATTAATTCAAAAGTTACCGCATAATTCTCATAATAGAAATGAAAAAAAAGATTCTAATGAGATTCTAATCTCAAATAAAAAAGAGGGGGATATGGCGAAATTGGTAGACGCTACGGACTTAATTGTATTGAGTCTTGGTATGGAAACATACCAAGTGAGAACTTTCAAATTCAGAGAAACCCTGGAATTCACAATGGGCAATCCTGAGCCAAATCCTGTTTTTCGAAAAAAAAGAAAAGTCATAATAAAAAAGGGATAGGTGCAGAGACTCAATGGAAGCTGTTCTAACAAATGGAGTTGACGACTTTTCCTTTTGCAGTAGGAAAGGAATCTTTCCATCAAAATTCCAGGAATGGATCAAAGAGAAACAGAAATATATATATGTTTATCTTTAATGTACTGAAATACTATTTCAATTGATTCCATTTGTGAGAAAACTATTCACAAATGAAAGATGTGAATCAAATCAATTCCAAGTTGAAGAAAAGATGGAATATTCATTGATCAAATCATTCACTCCATCATAATCGGATAGATCCTTTGAAGAACTGATTAATCAGACGAGAATAAAGATAGAGTCCTATTCTACATGTTAATACTGACAACAATGAAATTTATAGTAAGAGGAAAATCCGTCGACTTTAGAAATCGTGAGGGTTCAAGTCCCTCTATCCCCAACCAAAGGGCCTGTTTAATTTTCGAATTCTTTTTCCTATATCCTCTCTGTCTTGAAGTCGTTATTTATGTGTTTTAGTTTTATTCAATTTATTCTTTCACATTCACAAATAAATTGGAATTTTTCTTTTTCTTATCAGAATTGCGAGTCACAAGTTTTGGAATATATAGAGCATCTTTTGAATATTGAATTATTTGTGTGAAACACATATAATTTTTTTTATGATAACCCAAAAAATGAATATCTTATTTTGGAGCAAGGAATCCTCATATGCATGATTAACGATACAAAAGAATTACTATTACGGAAACTAACTTAGAATTTTTGTCTTTTTTTACTTAGATTCATTGACATATACTCTAGTAATCTTTTAAAATAAAAGATGAGGCTTATGCGTCAATAATGGTCGGGATAGCTCAGCTGGTAGAGCAGAGGACTGAAAATCCTCGTGTCACCAGTTCAAATCTGGTTCCTGGCACATAATTCATTTGTATGAGTATCTATTCCCCATACTCATTTAAATGAATATGGGGAATAGATATATATCCAATTGTACTCTAGATTATCATACATATTTTCTTTTATCTATTTAGGTATCTGTAGATATACTTTTAATAGATGATTAAAAGAATAGATGCATTTTTTTTTATTTTAGGGATATATATTGTATATATATATAATAAGAAATTCTTTTATTTTTTTCCTTTTTTCTGCGCTCGAAAAGTTAATATTTCCATAATATTCTAATGGTTTAATTAGTTGGTTGAAAGACCTCCAAAAAGTCTAGTCTAAGAGAGTTCAGGGGTGGAATTGGAATAGTAAAAATGAATCTTATAGATGGATTACACAAATAGAGCCCATTTCTTTCTTTTTTTATATTTCCATTTTCTTCATCTCCTTTGATGTTACTTTTTCTTTTTCGTGGCCATATAGTTGATGTGTACGTTATATAGTTCATGATAAAGAATTTTTTCAGTTCATCCTATTTATTGGCTGATACGAAATAATAAGTATTGTTTATATTTTAGAATCTCAAAGAACCCCACCTACTTTATTATCTTATTTATGAATTTGGTGATTTATGACATACATAAAAATATATGAATTAGACTTCCATTATTCTGTCTGATTTAACTTCAATAACTTTGTCTGATCTATAAGAGAATATACAGCTATTCCTTAAATATCAAGGATTGCAGAAGTGTGGATTCGTTTCTTATTTT